AAAACTTTATTTATTCATTTTAAATTATAAACATACAAAATGATGTAATTTTGTGTAAATTTCCATTTTTACCAAAATTTTATTATCTTGAGTAATTTCCTTAGAGCCTTAAAAAGGAGGGTTTCACATTTTTGCGTTTTTTTTCTAAATAAAAATTATATTATAATATGCCTAGAAATATTATATATATATATAAGCTATTTAAAGTAATATATCTAATATTAATTATTTCTAATAATAATCACATTTTAGAAGGATATATCATTTTTACTAAATTATTAATGGGCAAATAAAAATGACATAAGAAATTTATTTTAATAGTATTAAGTCTATTGTATAATTATATTATATATATATAAATATTTAATTATTATATATACATATATATATTATTATATTATTAATATATAAATAAGTATAAATATAAGATATATTTATTAATATATATAAATATTAAAGTTATTAAATCTATAATATATTTATCAGTATATATACATAAATGTTTTATATATATATAAATATTTAATATATTATTAATAATAAAATTTGTTATTGAAAATACAAATTTTTAAAAAAAAAAAAAAACTACTCTTTTTTACTAGTTGTATAAATATCTCTTATAAATAAAAGTTATTAATTTATATAGCAATAATTGAGAAAGGATTTTATAAAATTTAGTATATTTTGGACTTAACTAATTTATTATTAAACTTACTTTTTTTTTTACTAAGAAAATAATATGTTTATATTTTAAACAGTACAAAAAAAGTTTTATTTTGGTTTAAAAATTAAATTAAATTTGTTATTTACATGTGAATTTTAATGTGAGATTTTTATTGATTTAAATAGTTGGTATTTTTATATTATTTGCAGTAGATTATTTTAAATATTAATGAGAGTTAGATTTAGGGAAAATTTTATGTATTAACCAATTTTGTGCCAGCAGTTGCGGTTACACAAAGAATGCAATTTAATTTTTTTTAGCGTTAATATATTGTAAATTATAAAAATTGAATGTGGAAGTTTTTAGGTGAAATTTTAATTTTTGCTTTAATTTTTTGGTTTTTGGTTATTTAATAAATTTTTTAATAAACTAGGATTAGATACCCTATTATTTTTAATGTAAAATTTAGCTAGATTATTAATAGTTAAAGTCTCGAAAATTAAAAAATTTGGCGGTTTTTTAGTCTATTCAGAGGAACCTGTTCTATAATCGATAGTCCACGATTTTATATACTTTTTTTATTAGTTTGTATATCGTCGTAGTTTGAATGTTTTAAAAGAATTTTAATATTCAATAATTATTTTTTAATTAAATTCAGATCAAGGTATAGCTTATAAGGAAGAAGAAATGGGTTACATTTATTTTAATTAGCGATTGTTAAATTGAAAATTTAGATGAATTTGGATTTGAAAGTAATTTTATTTAAATTTTTAAAATGATTTTAGCTCTAAAATATGTACATATCGCCCGTCGCTTTCACCTTAAAGTGAAATAAGTCGTAACAAAGTAGGTTTACTGGAAAGTGTACCTAGAATGGTCAAGTTAGAGCTTGTTATAAGTATTTTATTTACATTAAAATGATAACTGTTAAATTCAGTTTAACTTGAAAGAATTGAAGGGGATTACTAAATGATTTAGTTTTTTAGGGGTAAAAAAATAAATTTTTATTTTAGTAATAAAATGAGAAAATTAAGGGAGTTATAGTTAATTAGTATTGCAAAAGAATTCTTTTTTAGGGGTAAAAGAAGAATTTTGTATTTGTACCTTGTGTATCAGGGTTTATTAATTAGTATAAAGAATGTGTTTTCTCGAATTCAAAAGGGCTAAGATTATAAATATTTTATTGTAAAATAAATATTTAAAATATAATTTTAGTAATGAAACGTTATTCGTTTTTGATATATCTAGTTATTTAAGAAAGAAATTAAATTTTTTTATTTTTAATATTTATTCAATTTGGGGGTTTAATGTTAAAAATAAGCAATTTTTTAGGGGATGAGCTTTAAAGAAAATATATATAAATTATAAATATTATAGAAAAAATTATAGGATTAGAAGTGTCTACTTATGTAATAATGTTATAATTGATTTTAGGGGGAATAATATTTATATAATTTTTATATTTTTTATTAAATTGAGATCTTGAATTTTGATTGATGGGTAATTATGATGGGATTAGTAATTTTATGTTGTTGAGTTTAATTTATAAGGGGAGATAAATTAAAGGAATTCGGCAAAAAATTTTCTACCTGTTTATTAAAAACATGGCCTTTTGTTTAAAATTTAAGGTCTGGCCTGCCCACTGAGGATTTTAAAGGCCGCGGTAACTTGACCGTGCTAAGGTAGCATAATCATTAGTTTTTTAATTGAAAGCTGGAATGAATGGTCGGATGAGAAAATAGCTGTCTCTAGTTTAGCTTAAATGAATTTTATTTTTAAGTAAAAAAGCTTAAATTTTTTTGAAAGACGAGAAGACCCTATAGAGTTTTATAATTTTTGGGCTTTAAATTTTTTGTATTTTGATTTTGTAGTTTTAGAATTATTTGATTGGGGTGATTGAAAAATTTGATAAACTTTTTTTAAATCGATACATTGATTTATGAGTATTTGATCCATTGTTTATGATTAAAAGATTAAATTACCTTAGGGATAACAGCGTAATTTTTTTTGAGAGTTCAAATCGAAAGGAGAGATTGCGACCTCGATGTTGGATTAAAATTAAGTTTTGGTGTAGAGGCTAAACAGTTTAGGTCTGTTCGACCTTTAAAATTTTACATGATCTGAGTTTAAACCGGTGTGAGCCAGGTTGGTTTCTATCTTTAAAGGATTTACATATTTTAGTACGAAAGGACCAAATATGTAGTAAATTGTTTTATTCACGAATGCCAGTATTATTTTGGCAGAATAGTGCAATTGATTTAGAATCTTTATATGTAAATTAAATTACAAGTAATACTTGGTGTTTTTAGATTTACTTATAATTTTTGTTTCTAGAGTCATTTTGATTGTTAGTGTTTTAGTAGGTGTAGCATTTTTAACTTTGTTAGAACGAAAGGTTTTAGGTTATATTCAGATTCGTAAGGGGCCTAACAAGGTTGGATTTTTGGGGTTAGTCCAACCGTTTAGAGATGCTATTAAATTATTTACTAAAGAACAAACTTATCCTTTTATGGCTAATTTTAATTTGTATTATATTTCTCCAATCATAAATTTATTTTTATCTTTGATATTATGATTGAGAATTCCTTTTTTGACAGTAAATGTTAGATTTAATTTATCTTTGTTATATTTTCTTTGTGTTTCTAGGTTAAGGGTATACACAGTAATATTGGCAGGGTGATCTTCTAATTCTAATTATGCATTGTTAGGGAGTTTGCGAGCTGTAGCTCAAACTATTTCTTATGAAGTGAGGTTGGCTTTAATTTTATTATCTTTTTTATTTTTAGTTATAGGTTTTAGAATTTTAGATTTGATAAAATATCAAAAGTTTATTTGAATATTGGTATTTTTAATACCTTTGAGTTTAATGTGATTTGTTTCTAGATTGGCAGAAACAAATCGGACTCCTTTCGATTTTGCTGAGGGGGAATCGGAGTTAGTTTCGGGGTTTAATGTTGAATATAGAAGAGGGAGATTTGCAATAATTTTTTTGGCTGAGTATTCTAGAATTTTATATATGAGATTTTTGAGTAGAATATTATTTTTAGGTGGAAATTTAATAGATTGATTTTTTTATTTTAAAGTTGGGGGTATAAGATTTTTATGAATTTGAGTTCGAGGAACTTTACCTCGTTTTCGGTATGATAAATTAATATACTTAGCTTGGAAAAGTTATTTACCTGTAGCTTTAAATTATTTAAGTTTTTGTTTAGGGGTAAGAATATTTATGGTTGCGGAGCTAGCTTAGTTAATTAATTTTAGTAAATTAAGTTAATAGAAAATTTATTTTTCTATCTTATATTTTCAAAATATATGCTTATTCAAGCTCATTAACTAGTTAATATTTGTAAAGAATTTTATCTTGTAAGGAAGCTACTCAGGGATTAATAATAAAATATGAGAAATAAGTTACAGTTAAAATTTGGCCAATTAGAATATAGGGGTCTTCAACTGGTCGAGCACCAATTCATGTTAATAAAATTACGATTGTGAATAGAGATCAAAATAAAATTTTATTTAGGGGATAAAATTGAGTTCTAGAAATTTTTTTTTTGTTAGTAAAAGGAAGGATATAGAGGACAGCAATTGATATAACTAGAGCTATTACTCCACCTAATTTATTAGGAATTGAACGTAAAATTGCATAGGCAAATAAGAAGTATCATTCAGGTTGAATATGAATAGGAGTAACTAGAGGATTAGCTGGAATAAAATTATCTGGGTCTCCTAGTAAGTAAGGATTGATTAAGGTTAGAGAAAGGAGACATATTCTTATAATTAAAAATCCTAGAATATCTTTTAAAGTGAAATAAGGATGAAATGATAGTTTATCAATATTTCTGTTGGTTCCTAAAGGGTTATTTGATCCTGTTTGATGAAGAAATAATAAGTGAATAATTACTAATGCAGTTACAATAAAGGGAAATAGAAAGTGGAAAGTGAAAAATCGGGTTAATGTAGCATTATCAACTGCAAATCCCCCTCAAATTCATTGAACAATTGTAGTTCCTAAATAAGGAATAGCTGAGACTAAATTAGTAATAACTGTTGCTCCTCAAAAAGATATTTGTCCTCAAGGTAGAACATATCCTAAGAATGCTGTTCCTATAACAATAAAGAAAATTGTTACTCCAATTATTCATGTTTCTGTTAGATTATAAGATCTATAGTAAATTCCTCGTCCAATATGAATATAAAGACAAATAAAGAAAAAAGATGCCCCATTGGCATGAAGTGTTCGAATTAGTCATCCATAATTTACATTTCGGCAAATATGGGCTACTCTATTGAAGGCTAATTCAATATTAGGGCAATAATGTATAGCTAAAAATAAACCTGTAATAATTTGGATTCCTAAACAAAGTCCTAGTAATGATCCAAAGTTTCATAGTGTAGAAATATTGGATGGTGTAGGTAAATCAATTAATGAGTTATTCATAATTTTAATAATTGGAGAAGTTTTTCGAATTGGTATTTTCATTAGTTTTTTTGTCGTAGAGGTCCTCTTTGAGTTTTAGTAATTTTTACTACTATAATCAGAGTAATTAGTAAATAAGAAATTATTAAATAGAAAATTATATTTATAGGTCAAAATATGATTTTGTTAAAAGAAGTTTTATAGTTTAATGTATATATTTGGTTAATTAGATCATTTATTGAAATTAAATTTATAAAAAAGGAATCAAGTATAATTGTTAATGTTCTAATGATTAAAATAATAATAGCTAAAATTATTAATTTATTAGAAAATCTAAATTTTTCATTTGATGCAATTCTGGTTATATAAATAAAAAGAATTAATATTCCACCGATTATAATTAAGAAAAGAATATAAGAGTATCAGAAATTATAATTTATTAAGCCTGTAATTAAAGCTACTGTGATTGTTTGTAGTAATAAAATGAGCCCAAAAGATAGGGGATGATTTATAAATATTAAAGCTAACGCTAAGAAAATTAAAAATAAAGAGAATATAATAGTAATTTCAGGAAATAGTTTATTAAAATATTAATTTTGGAGATTAAAGATAGAGAAATATTTCTTTTTCTGATGTTTTAAAAGATAAAATCTTATTTTTGGTTTACAAGACCAATATTTTAATTAAATTATTAAGACTAATGTTAATTTATATTTGTTTATCAGTTATTCTTAGACTTTCAGGAATAATGGCTTTTACTTTAAAACGTAAACATATATTGATTATGTTGTTAAGAATTGAATTTATAGTTGTTTCTTTATATTTTAATTTGATAATTTATTTATCAGAATTAGATTACGAATATTTTTTTTCTATAATTTTTTTAACTATAAGAGTTTGCGAGGGTGCTTTAGGTTTATCAGTTTTAGTTTTAATAATTCGTAGTCATGGGAATGACTATATTTTATCTTTTTCTTCGTTATGATAAAATTTTTAATTAGTTTAATTATATTGATTCCTTTATGTTTTTGAAGAAAATATTGATTAATTCAGTATATATTTTTTATTTTAAGTTTTGTTTATTTGGGAAATATTTCTTTTAGTTTAATATGGGGGAGTATTTCCTATGAATTAGGAAATGATTTATTATCTTTTAGTTTAATTTTATTGAGATTTTGAATTTGTAGGTTAATAATTTTAGCTAGAGAAAAGATTTTAAAATTTAAAAATTATGAAAATTTATTTTTATTTGTAATAGTTAATTTAATAATTTCTTTATATGTAGCTTTTTCTTCTATAAACTTATTTTTATTTTATTTATTTTTTGAGATTAGATTAATTCCTACATTAATTTTAATTATTGGTTGGGGTTATCAACCTGAGCGAATTGAGGCAGGTATTTATTTGTTATTTTATACTTTATTAGTCTCTTTACCTATAATAGTTTCTATTTTTTATTATTATGAGAAATATTTTAGGTTAGATTTTTATTTTATAAATATTGATATTAATAATTTATTTATATATTTATGTATGAATTTTGTTTTTTTTGTTAAGATGCCAATATTTTTTGTTCATTTATGGTTACCTAAGGCTCATGTAGAGGCACCTGTTTCAGGATCTATAATTTTAGCTGGAATTATGTTAAAATTAGGTGGATATGGTATAATACGATTATTTAAGCTTTTTTTGACTATTGGGATAAAGGTAAATTTTGTTTTTATTACTATTAGGTTAGTTGGGGGTTTATTTGTTTCTTTACTTTGTTTACGTCAAAGAGATATAAAGTCGTTAATTGCTTATTCTTCTGTAGCACATATAGGATTAGTAATGGGAGGAATTATAACTTTAAATTCTTGAGGATTATGAGGTTCTTTAGTTATAATATTGGCTCATGGATTATGTTCATCTGGAATATTTTGTTTAGCAAATATTTCTTATGAACGTATTAATAGTCGTAGGCTTTATTTAAATAAAGGTATAATAAATTTAATTCCAAGATTATCTTTATGATGATTTTTATTAAGGGTAAGAAATATAGCTGCGCCACCGTCATTAAATTTATTAGGTGAAATTATATTAATTAATAGTTTAGTTGGTTATCATTGAGTATTAATGATTATATTGGCTGGTATTTCTTTTTTTAGAGGAGCTTATTCTTTATTTTTATATAGGTTTTCACAACATGGAACTTTTTATTCTGGAATTTATTCTTTAAGAATGGGATTTTTTCGTGAATATTTATTATTATTTTTACATTGGTTTCCTTTGAATATTCTAATTTTTAAAAGAGAGATTTTTTCATTATGAATTTATTCAAATAGTTTAAGAAAAATATTGATTTGTGGAGTCAGAGATATAGTGTTTATTTTGAATAATTTTTTGGACTTGTAAATTTTTTTTTATTTTATTTTTAATTTTTTCAATCAGGAGTTTTATTTTTAGTGTAAATTTGATAGTTTTAGATTATAGTTTTATTTTAGAATATAGTTTAATTAGATTAAATAGAAGGAGATTTAAAATAGTAATTTTATTAGATTGAATGTCTTTATTATTTATAAGGTTTGTTTTGTTTATTTCTTCTATAGTTATTTTATATAGAGATGAATATATACATGGAGATATAAATTTAAAACGATTTATTTTATTAGTAGTAATATTTGTTTTATCTATGATATTATTAATTATTAGACCAAATTTAATTTCTATTTTATTAGGATGAGATGGATTAGGGTTAGTTTCTTATTGTTTAGTAATTTATTATCAAAATATAAAAAGTTATAATGCTGGTATGTTAACTGCTTTGATGAATCGAGTCGGGGATGTTGCTTTATTATTATCAATTTCTTGAATATTAAATTTTGGAAGTTGAAGATTTATTTATTATTTAGATTTTCTTAAGGAAGATAAAATTATAGAATTAATTTCTTTTTTAGTAGTTATTGCTGCAATAACTAAAAGAGCCCAAATTCCTTTTAGATCTTGATTACCGGCAGCAATAGCAGCTCCTACTCCTGTATCTTCTTTAGTTCATTCTTCAACTTTAGTAACAGCAGGGGTTTATTTATTAATTCGTTTTAATTTTGTTTTTTCTGATTCTTTGAAAATAATATTTTTGTTGATTGCAAGATTAACAATATTTATGGCTGGTTTAGGGGCAAATTTTGAATTCGATTTAAAAAAAATTATTGCTCTTTCTACTTTAAGACAACTAGGTTTAATAATAAGAATTTTAGCTTTAGGAAGATATGAGTTAGCTTTTTTTCATCTTTTAACACATGCATTATTTAAAGCTTTACTTTTTATATGTGCTGGAGCTATTATTCATAGTATAGGAAATTGTCAGGATATTCGTTATATGGGAAATTTAATTAATCAAATACCTTTAGTTTGTACTTTTTTTAATATTTGTAATTTTTCTTTATGTGGTTTACCGTTTTTTTCTGGGTTTTATTCTAAAGATTTAATTGTTGAAATTATATCATTATCTGTATTAAATGTTTTAATTTATTTATTGTTTTATATTTCTATTGGTTTAACTGTAAGATATAGATTTCGTTTGGTCTATTATAGATTTGTGGGTAATTTAAATAATATTAGGTTAAGAAGTTTATTTGAAGATTCTTCTAGAATAGTTCGAGGAATAAGGGGATTAATTTTATTTGTAGTAATTAGGGGGAGAATATTAAGTTGATTAATATTTTCTACTCCATACTTTATTTGTTTACCATTTTTAATGAAATGAATAACTTTAATTATAGTAATAATAGGAATATTTTTAGGTTATGAGCTAGCAAAATTTAAAATTAATTATTCTGTTAAGTCACTTTATTCTTTAACTTTTAGAACTTTTTTAGCTTCTATGTGGAATATACCTATTATTTCAACTTTAGGGGTAAATTTTTATGCAAATAGTTTAGGTTGAGTTTATAGAAAATCTTTTGATCAAGGTTGATTTGAATATTATGGGGGTCAGAATTTATCAAAATTTTTACAATTTATTTCTCAATTTTTACAACTTTTATCAATTAATCATTTAAAAATTTATTTTATATTAACAATTTTTTGAATTAGTATATTATTAGTATTTTTTTACTTAAATAGCTTATATAGAGTGTGACATTGAAGATGTTAGGGAAATAGTTATATTTTTAAGTAATTTATAAGAAGTTATTCTAATTTTACAGTGAAAATGTAAGGTTTTTATTAAACTATATAAATAGAAATATAAACGAAATTTCATCGCTTAAGATTTAAGTTAGAAGCCTAGTCTTGAATTACATATTTCTTTAATTGGGGATTTTGGCCCATTAATATCATTAACAGTGATAAACCTCTATTTTGGTTTCAATTAAAATAAGGATGTTTATCATCAAACTTTTAGGTCGAAACTAAATGCAAAATTTGCTTCTTATTAAAGATAAATTGAATATCAATAATTTTTAAATGCAAATTAAATGTTATAATTAACTATTATCCTAAAAAGATCAATCCAGGGCGCCTTGATTTCATTCATGATATAAACCTAATAGAAGAATTAAGATAAAAAATATTGAGATTATTGAGTATCTTAGGATGTTAGAAATTTTTAAGGTCAAAATTAGGGGAAAAAGAAGTGTAATTTCTACATCGAAAATTAAAAAAATTACGGCAATTAAGAAGAATTGTAAGGAAAAAGGTATACGAGCAGATCTTTTAGGATCAAATCCACATTCAAAGGGGGATCTTTTTTCTCGATCAGCAAAAGTTTTTTTTGAAATTAAGTTTAAAATAATAATTAATATTAAATTAATTATAAGAATTAAACAAGATAGGTAAAGAATAATTTTGATTATTTATACTAGGTTACTAGATTTTTTGATTGGAAGTCAAATATAATTTTTATATTATATAAATATCTACCTCATCAGTAGATAGAAATGTATAGGAATAGTCAAACTACATCTACGAAATGTCAATATCAAGCTGCAGCCTCAAATCCAAAATGATGAATAGAAGAAAAATGGCCAAGTCAATGTCGGATTAAACAAACTAATAAAAATGTAGTTCCAATAATAACATGAAGTCCGTGGAATCCTGTTGCTATAAAGAATGATGAGCCGTAAACTCTATCTGCGATAGAAAAGGGAGCTTCAATGTATTCATATGCTTGTAAGATAGTGAAATAAATACCTAGAGTTACAGTAAGGATTAAACCTTGAAGTGCTTGATTATAATTATTTTCTATTAATCTATGATGTGCTCAAGTTACAGTTAAGCCAGAGGTTAATAAAATTAACGTATTTAGTAAAGGAATTTCTAAGGGATTGAAGGTTTGGATACCTTTAGGAGGTCAAATTATTCCAAGTTCAATTCTTGGTGATAAAGAATTATGAAAGAATCCTCAAAAGAATCTGATAAAGAAAAATACTTCTGAAGTAATAAAAAGAATTATTCCTCAACGTATTCCCATAGTTACATTATATGTATGTAATCCTTGGAATGTTCTTTCTCGTACTACATCTCGTCATCATTGATATATAACTAATAATGTAATAGTGATTCCAAGAAAGAAAAGATCTCTTTCATAAAAATGAAATCATTTAATTAGTCCAGTTATAGTAGTTAAAGCTCCTAAAGCTCCAAGAAGGGGTCAAGGTCTAGGATCTACAAGATGAAAAGGATGATTTTTTAATGCTCTCATTAGTTAACTTCTCTTGAATATAAAGTTCTTAAAATAGCAAATACATAAGATTGAATAATGGAAACAGCTGTTTCTAAAACTAGGAGAAGAATTTGGGTAAAAATTAGAAAATTAACTATTACTAAATTTAATATAGGACCTGTATTTCCTAAAAGAGTTATTAATAGATGGCCAGCAATTATATTTGCTGAAAGTCGAATAGCTAATGTTCCCGGACGAATAATATTTCTAATAGTTTCAATACAAACTATAAAGGGTATAAGAATAGGGGGAGTTCCTTGGGGAACTAGATGAGCAAATATGTGGATAGTATTATTAATTCATCCATAAATTATAAAACTTAATCATAAAGGTAGAGCTAATGATAGTGTAAGAGTTATATGTCTCGTTCTAGTAAAAATGTAGGGGAAAAGTCCTAAGAAATTATTAAAAAGAATTAAAGAAAATAAAGAAATAAAAATTAATGTTCTTCCTTGAGTTTTATTATAACCAATTAAGATTTTAAATTCTTTATGAAGAGTTATAATGATTTTTGTTCAAATTAAATTTAATCGAGAGGGAATTAATCAGAAAGATGAAGGAATAATAAATAGACCAATAATTGTTCTTAGTCAGTTTAATGATAAATTAAAATTTGTTCTAGGGTCAAAGGAAGAAAATAAGTTTGCTATCATTTTCAGTTAAATAAAGTTAATTTTTTACTTTTTTGTTGTATTTTAATATTATAATTAAAAATATAATAATTTATAATATTAAAAATAAAAAAGATTATTAAGAAAAAGATTAATAAAGTTAATCATCTAATTGGTGATATTTGAGGAATTAAAAATTATTATTTTTTAATAATAATTTTAGCTTGACAAGCTAATGTTATAGTTTAACTAAATTTTTCATTAGAAGTAGGTGTTATTTACTATAGGATGGTTTAAAATTCCATTGCTTACTTTCAGCCACCTAATGAATTTTCAATTATTTTGTAAATTCATTTAATAAAATATTTAGGAGAAATTCTTTCAATTACAATTGGTATAAAACTATGGTTTGCTCCACAAATTTCTGAACATTGTCCATAGAAGAGTCCGGTTCGATTAGTAGAAAATCTAACTTGATTTAAACGTCCAGGAGTTGCATCAATTTTTACTCCAAGAGAAGGAATTGTTCATGAATGAATAACATCTGTAGCAGTTACAAGTAAACGAATTTGGGATTCATAGGGTAAGATAGTTCGATTATCAACATCTAAAAGACGGAAATGAAAGGGGGCTAAAGAATTAGTTGGTAATATGTAAGAGTCAAATTCAATATTTTTGAAATCAGTATATTCATAGGATCAATATCATTGGTGTCCAATAGCTTTAATTGTAAGAGAGGGATTATTAACTTCATCTAAAATATAGATTAGTCGAAGAGAGGGTAAGGCAATAAAAATTAAAGTTACTGCAGGAAGAACTGTTCAAATAATTTCAATTCTTTGTCTTTCTAAAAGATATCGATGAGAGAATGTATTGAAAAATAGAGTAATTATTAATTGTCCAACAAGAACAGTAATAATTACTAAAATTATAAGAGTGTGATCATGAAAGAAGGAAAGTTGTTCCATTAAAGGAGAGGCTCTATCTTGTAATAAAAGAGTTTTTCATGTAGCAATTTCTAAAAAAAGGTTAAACTTCATATTTGGGGTTTAAATCCAATGCACTATTCTGCCATTCCAGAAATTTCTTGTTAGAATTGGAAGTTCTGAATAACTATGTTCGGCAGGAGGCAGATGTTGTAGTCATTCAATTGAAGTAACTATTCTTAAAGTTGAAAGAGCTTTTCGATGGACAGCTAGACTTTCTCAGAAAATATAAATAAGGAGGGTTACTCTTATTAGGGAGATAAGAGAACCGATTGAGGAAACTATATTTCATAGGGTGAAAGCATCGGGGTAATCAGAATATCGACGAGGTATACCTCTAAGTCCAAGAAAATGTTGGGGGAAAAAAGTTGCATTTACTCCAATAAATATAACTAGGAATTGAATTTTTAAGAATTTATTGTTTAAAGTTAAGCCTGTAAAAAGAGGAAATCATTGAACAATACCAGCTATAATAGTGAAAACTGCACCTATTGAAAGTACATAGTGAAAATGAGCAACTACGTAGTATGTGTCATGTAAAATAATATCAATGGATGAATTAGCTAAAACAACACCTGTTAATCCTCCTACTGTGAATAGGAAAACAAATCCTAAAGTTCATAAGGAGACAGGACTATACATTAATTGTGTTCCATGGTAAGTTGCTAATCATCTGAATACTTTAATTCCTGTTGGAACTGCAATAATTATTGTAGCTGAAGTAAAATATGCTCGAGTATCGACATCTATTCCGACAGTAAATATATGATGTGCTCAAACTACGAAACCTAATAGGCCAATTGCTATTATTGCATAAATTATACCTAAAGTTCCAAAGGCTTCTTTTTTCCCTCTTTCTTGGCTAATGATATGAGAAATTATTCCGAATCCTGGAAGAATTAAAATATAAACTTCAGGGTGACCAAAAAATCAAAATAAATGTTGATAGAGAATTGGATCTCCTCCTCCTGCGGGGTCAAAAAAGGAGGTATTTAGATTTCGGTCAGTTAATAGTATAGTAATTCCTCCAGCTAATACTGGTAATGATAATAAAAGAAGAATTGCAGTAATTTGAACGGCTCATACAAATAGGGGAAGACGATCTATAGTTATTCCTGAGGGTCGTATATTTATAACAGTAGTAATAAAGTTAGCTGCGCCTAGAATAGAGGAAATTCCGGCTAAGTGTAAGCTAAAAATGGCTAAGTCAACAGAAGAACCACTGTGAGCAATATTAGCAGCTAAGGGGGGGTAAACTGTTCATCCTGTTCCTGCTCCATTTTCTACAATTCTTCTTATAATCAACAAAGATAATGATGGGGGTAATAATCAAAATCTTATATTATTTATTCGTGGAAAGGCTATATCGGGGGCTCCTAGTATTAGGGGTACTAGTCAATTTCCAAATCCACCAATTATAATAGGTATAACTATAAAGAAAATTATGACAAAAGCATGGGCTGTTACAATTACATTATAAATTTGGTCATCTCCAATTAAAGATCCTGGGGTACCTAATTCTGTTCGAATTAGTAATCTTAATGAAGTTCCTAATATTCCTGCTCATGCTCCGAAAAGAAAATATAAAGTCCCAATGTCTTTATGGTTTGTTGAAAATAATCATTTTTTCGGTAAAATGGCTGAGGTTAAGCTGTAAACTGTAAATTTACGTACGAAATGATTATTTCTTTTACCAGGTCTTATAGTCATTAATGATTTTAAATTGCAAATTTAAAGGTGATTGTTTAATCTAAGGCTTAGAATAATAACTCTGATTTCAACTTTGAAGGTTGATAGTTTGCCTAACTTAAATCCTTAGATATAATTAAAAACTAAGGTTCTTACTAGTAATCCAGATAATGAAATGAAATTGAACAGGAAAATAAAGAAATTTATTTTTTTAGGGGAAAAAATTAAGGTTTCTCTTCTGTTAATAACTAAGGCTGTAAAGGTAATTCGTAAGTAAAAGAATAAAGTGATTAAGGTAAATACAATCAATAAAAATCTTAGGAGGAAAAATTTTTGTTGAATGAGGTTATTTACTACTAATCATTTGGGGAAGAAACCTAAGAAGGGGGGTAAACCTCCTAAGGAAAAGAAGTTTAGTATGAAGGAAAATTTGATTAGTTTAGAAGAATTTAGAGAATTAAATAATTGATGGAGGTAAAAAATTTGTTTTAATCGAAGAATGAGGATAATATTTAATGAAATAATCCTATAAATGATGAAATAGATTAGTCAGATATATTGGGAATTTAATATACTGGCTAATATTCATCTTATATGGTTAATAGAAGAATAAGCTAAGATTTTTCGTAATCTAATTTGATTTAGACCTAGAATACCTCTTACAATTGTTGAAATTAGAATAATTGATAGAAAAAATCTTCTTAGTTTACAATTATAAAAAATTAATACTATGGGGGCAATTTTTTGTCAAGTTAGTATTAATAGTCTATTAATTCAGTTTAAGCCTTCAAGAACCTCGGGGAATCAGGAATGAAAGGGGGCGGCTCCAACTTTTGTTAATAAAGCAGAATTTATAATTATATTTAAGAAAGTTAAAGTTTCAGGTCAAAATTCTTGAATATTTAGGGATAATAGAATCGAAAGGAGGAGAATTATAGAGGCTAGAGTTTGGGTAATGAAATATTTGAGAGCAGCTTCAGCGGGGTAAATATTATTTTTATCTTTCAATAGGGGGATAATTGAAAGAAGATTAATTTCTAAACCTATTCATATTCTTAGTCATGAATATGAAGAAATAGCAATTAGGGATCCAATTATTAAGGTTATTCTAAATAAAATTTTATAAAAATTAAAGATTAAAAAGAGAAAGATTGTAACTTTCATAAATGAGGTATGAACCCACTAGCTTTATTAGCTTATCTTTATGTATTTTAGTATATGATGTATATGAGTTTTTGATACTTAAGGAAATAGTTTAATTCTATTAGATACAAGTAGTGGAGGTGAGGCTTGACACACATTATTAATTCTATCAAAATTATCCTTTAATCAGGCACTCCAAT